TTTTTATTTATTATTATTTTCTTTTTTCTTTCTTATTTAGTTATTATATTATAATAAATTATAAAACTATATAATAAATTAATTATATTATAAATAATTATATAATTATAATAAATTACAATTATCAATTATAAAGTTATAAATCAATTTTATATTTTTTATATATTTTCTAATTTTTTCTTTTTTATAGTTATACTTTTTTATTTTACCGCTCTCAATCTTAGGAGAAAGACACTCAGAATAGAAAGAAAAAAAATTATTGAAATAAATCTACGCTTGTTGAAGGTGAAGTTTGTAACTAAAACAAGCCCTTCTGTCGTGTATCCCCGATTAATGCAGCCTCAGATGCTTCAATTGTCGATTTTAGAGTATTGAGCGAAAGGTTACCCTATGGGTTAGGTCAAACCTACTCCACTAGTACCAATAGGGGGCATAGGGGAAGAGGCACTACTCCTAGGAATCAACAACACGAAAACTTTGGTATAAATTATACCTTTTCTTTATCAGGATCGGGACTAACAAGAATGGTTGGGACAACAAACATCCATCTCGTTCGTATTTTGGATACCCATATAACCATCGAAGACTGTTGAAGTGACTAATTCCTGGAAATTAAGAGGCGTTGAAGACAAAGAAATTGTTGGAGTCACCCTTTTTTATTTTATCTAGTACCAACATGCTTGATGTTAAGGAAAGGTTTTTTACAAGAAGGTTGGCTAGAGATTTCTTGTAAAAACACTAGCCCCACTCAGTTTATAATGAGACTACTTCATTTCAATCTTTGTGGATTCCATGTATTATTCTCATTATGCACATAAAGGAGGAGCCGTATGAGATGAAAATCTCATGTACGGTTCTGAAACGGAGATTCTTTGAATAGAACGACGGCCGTAACGGATGTCGGCTCAATCCGAAGGAAATTATGCGGAAGCTTTACAGAATTATTATGAAGCTATGCGATTAGAAATCGATCCCTATGATCGAAGTTATATACTCTATAACATAGGCCTTATCCACACAAGGAACGGAGAACATACGAAAGCTTTGGAATATTATTTTCGGGCACTAGAGCGGAACCCATTCTTACCACAAGCTTTTAATAATATGGCCGTGATCTGTCATTACGTGCGACTATCTCCACTATAGAAAGGGAAAGAAAGAGCAAATCCGTTAATAAATACTAGAAAAAATAGGCTTTCTACATATGTATCGTCCAAAACAACGATTTTTATCAGCTGTAGTAAAGAAATGCACTTCATAGAAGTGGAAATATGACTAAATTGGTATGCCTAGATACTTTATTCTATGGATAAAGGGTCTAATTGAAAAGGAAGCGCCGTAAAGATCAATTCGCGAGATTTTGGGCCGATACAATAACAACTGCTTACTTATGTCATGATATGAGATAAAAGTTAGGAATCCACTTATGTAATAGAGTTGATCCCCTAAGGTATTGAGCAGCGGTGTAGCATCAGATCCCAACGATAGTAAGTCTTTTCCTTCTTATGAAGAAAGTCTTTTTCAAAGATTCTATATAAATTTATATATGAAACCGAGATAGTTACCTTTCAGAAAATTCTAATGATAGCGGAAATACCTATGCTTTATGAAGGTGAAGGTGGGAGAAAAGATAAAACTGATTAAATCATTAAGCAAAATTAAAGTTTGAAACTCATAACCTCTTTTGGTTAACTCGAGAGAAAAAAATGGGATAGATCCATAAGAAATCTTATTCAATTATATATGGTAGATTAAAAAAATGAGATACTAAAAGAATTTGACTGCTGAGCCGTATGAGGTCGGAAACTCTCAAGTACGGTTCTAAGGGAAGGAATTTACCCGCCTATTCCGACCGGGGAGAACAGGCCATTCGACAAGGAGATTCTGAAATTGCGGAGGCTTGGTTCGACCAAGCTGCCGAGTATTGGAAACAGGCTATAGCGCTTACTCCTGGGAATTATATTGAAGCGCAAAATTGGTTGAAGATCACAAGGCGTTTCGAATAAGAACACTATTTTATTCTAACTATTTTTTTTTTTATTTTATATTTTTTTTATTTGTTATAATGAATTGTTTATGAATTGTTTGTTGTCTCTATCAGTCAAATAAAATGGATCATTTCTCTGGGAAGAACCAATCAAAAAATTTCATTATATCCCTTCTCCTTCTAAGATCGTTCTATTTCGTCTGTTATTTCGTAGGGATAAACGATATACAGATAAGTTAGAAAATATATTTCTTTTCTGCTGTTAATAATAATAACTAATAAAAGTAAAAGAGACCCTCGAATGACTAAATAGAAATACTGGTATGTCTCTTAGTAATGACTAATGACTGTTCACACGGTTTGGAATAGAGTAATAGTAATATATTCTATGTAAGACATAAAGTGTCTTCATTTAGGAACTTCTAATTGAGATATGAATACATTAGGTTGCACAAAAAAGAATTGCGTCAATTCAAAGCCCCCCAAAAAAATTTTATAAGATTAAAAAGGTCC